AAACATAAGTTCTGCTTATACATCTTATTTTTTTATTCTGCAAATTGAATAGAATCATAAATGGAATCGGATTCTATCTAATACAACTACAACGAAAAATTTTCAAATTCAAAAATGAAATAGAGAAAGAGAAATAGAATGGAATGGAAAAGATCAAAAATCAATAAAATTAAGGCGGATAGAAAAACTTATTAGATACCATGGATTCGGATATCTAATAAGTTATACCTACTATTGGATTTGAACCAATGACTCCCGCCGTATGAAAGCAATACTCTAACCACTGAGTTAAGTAGGTAATTTCGAATCAAAAAGAAAAAGAAATGGAACCCGTCACATCGATGGATTATAAATGTAATATTATTTATAAGCAATACCGATCAAAGAGATAAAAGTTGGATCATGTAATATTCATCTTGACAAGAAATTATTGACATGATAAAATATATATCACAAGCAAAAGGGCTATAGCTCAGTTAGGTAGAGCACCTCGTTTACACGCGCGCCGATGTTTTTTCAGAGGAGTACATTATGGAATCAAAAAACTTATTGAGAAGTTGATGTCTTACTCCATGACTTTTAGGGAACAAGAGAACAATAGCCTGACAAAAGATTCGGTCCAATTTAGGTGCCCCTTTTCTATTTTTAGATTTTAGGCAACCAATAGAACCCATTATTGATTTAAGATATTGATAAGGGGAATACTCACTCTATTCAATGCTAGGCATAATGAGTATCAAGACCTCAAAAAATTCTTTTTTCGTCCTATCTTATGAACTTTAAGGTGTATGAAGTTTCATATTGGATTATTTAAGTAAGAAGGGGGCGATGGAGACTTCATTTAACTTAGGTTGATCTAAGCCAAAAGCAAACCTACGTCAGGATAACCTTCTTTGAAACACTTCGGTAGTGCTCTCAGATCGGAATCCAAATAAGAAATCAGAGCACATGGAGCCATCTTCTTATCTTCTTGTCAAGAGAATTATGGTAGACTAACTGATTATTTATATCAGTTAATGGAAGAGCCCAATGCAAAAAAATGCATGTTGGGTCTTTGAAACAGTTCGAATCATTTTGAGAATAATCAGTTTGATCTGTTTTACCGAGAAGGTCTACGGTTCGAGTCCGTATAGCCCTAAAAAAAAAAATGAAATAAAATTCAAATACAAAAACAAAAATTGTATAGTTTTTATTTCTTCATTATTGTATTGTTTGTTGTTTGTAACTAGCCGCTTGCAATTGCTTGGTTTATCGAAAAACGAAAAAAAAAAGTGCACTTCAATAGACCCAATCGCTATTTTTATTTTTTTTTTATCTTGTCTTGGCTAAACAAACCCAATTTTATTCATTACTCTTCCTAAGTCAATTACATATGAATTTTTCCCCTTTCCTATCCGCAATCAAAAAGAGTTAGTGATACTTCTTTTCTTTGTCTTTGGGATACCTGCCGAAGCCTAATGAATTTTTGGAGTCAAAATCATGACACGAACTCATTTAAAAACAAATTCCAACCTAACTCAACAAAAATCAAATCTACTAGCAAATCTACTAGTAAGTTACACGGATTTAAAAATGACTTACTCTATTTATGGACAAGCTGGAGTTTGAAAAATGAGGATCTTTATTAACTTTCATTATTAACATTGTAAAACGGGCTCTTCTTTTTTCTTTTATTGCTATACCTTACCTGGTATAGCAATAAAAGAAAAAAATAAAGGAGTCTTTTCTTGCCCTAACATTCAATTACTAAATTAAATTAATTTAATTAATATATTTATATTCATTTCTAAATGAATATAGAAGTATAATTCGAAATTAATATAGAATAGAATTCTATAGAATAGAAGTATAATAGAATAGAACTATAATTTAGTTAATAGTTAATATAAGATCCTATTCTATTAATGTTTAATATTATTTAAATATTATTTATTATATTTATTATTAAATATTAAATTTAGAATAATATATATATTCCATATTATATAGGTAGAATAGGTAGAGGTACTCTATTACATATAGAATATAGGTATAGTATTTTCTATTTTTATATAGATTAGTATTTTATTAAATATTAAAAATTCTATAATTCTATTTTAAATTCTTTTTTTTTTATAAATTTTTATAGAGAATCCGAAGTGAGATGAAAAATAGAGAAAAAAGTCTTATTTGTACTTATTTGTATAAGGTATAAGAGAAATAGCAATATATATTTATAATTGATATCGAAATAAAATTGAAGTAAATGGAACAATTCGAGTCGATAAATCTTGAAATGAGACATGTACCAAAGCAAACAAAACTAAGCAGTTCAATCAAAATAAATTGTTATTTTGACTAAACAGTTATGAATGAGTTGACAATTTATTTCAATTCGACTCGAATAATCTAGTATATTTTCTACATTCATAGGAGTGCACCCATGTTTCTGCTTTACGAATATGATATTTTCTGGGCATTTATAATAATATCAAGTGTTATTCCTATTTTGGCATTTCTA